TTCAAAATTGAAGATTTAGTTACGGTTAGAAATCTACTTTTCTATCTTCATCCATGGATCCTTTATTCATAATTATTTAATTGGAAGTATTAATCCAATTCACAAATTATGTTTCGCAATTTTATAATTCAATTTTTCAATTTCGAATTGACCTTTGGATACAAATCACGAGAATTTCTATTTTTCCTCGAATCAGTCATTGAGAGGTAAAGGATTTAATCCTTTTAAGAAAAAAAGTTTTTGATCGGAATATAAATTAAACCGAAAGACCCCTTAACTATTAAGGGGATTAATAGAACGAATCACACTTTTACCACTAAACTATACCCGCTACAATCTAATTGTTGTATACAAATGGATCTTTTGTCGAACAGAGTAATTTGGCGTAATCAAAATAGGATCCTAAATGAATCATGAAAATTAGAGCGTTAACTTTATTTTTCGTGTTTGCGGGATTAAAGCAGGAAAAGAAGATTTAAATAATATAACTAAATTAAAAATGAAATAAGAAGTCCTTTGGAGTAATTTTAATAGAGACGGTTTACTAAAAGCACCAAAATCATAACATAAAAATGCGTTGTGTAAAAGTCCAGAGTTTCTTTTTTTTTTTTTTTATTCTATTCCATTTTGTATTCTAAAAAATATAAAAAAAGTAGTTCAAGTAAAAAAAAAGAATAAAATAATAAATGAGACTTTCGAGTTGTTTGAATTTACTAACAAGTCTTTCTATTTTCAAATTCGATAAATAGTTTTATCTATCATTCGTTGGAACAGGGGCCTGGCTAGGTGTTGAGCTAGCCAGCCCGGCCGCGGGAGTAAAAGAAAAAGGGACCTTCGATCAAAATGAAAACAATAAGTCTTTTTTTAGTTTTCTTTATATTGGATCCTTTCAGCTCTTACTTTATTTTATCTAAATGGAATTGCTGATAAAAGTGATACACATCTAAATCTATATTCTTCTATATATTAGAATATATTATTTTCTAATAAAAAGATCGAAAGAAAGCCTTTTTTAATCCTTACTTTATGTGTAATGTAACATAGTAATTTTTTTTTGAATTGGGAGAGATGGCTGAGTGGACGAAAGCGGCGGATTGCTAATCCGTTGTACGAGTTATTTGTACCGAGGGTTCGAATCCCTCTCTTTCCGCCTCCCTCGATGACTTTGTTATTTTAATTTGATTTATCTTTCAAAATTTTCAAATAATTTTTTTATTCTTCACGTCCAGGATTACGCCCTGGATCATTAGATAGGAATCCAAAGATGAAGAGAGAAACAAAGAATATCACTACTGTGTAAACGAAAAGTTTGAGAGTAAGCATTACACAATCTCCAAGATCATTTTTTGGGAAAGAGGGGAATAGATCGTCTGTTTTTATACCACATATCCTATTTTGACACCATGAAATGAAGCGCTTTCTAGAAATAGAAAAATTTTGAATTTATAAAAATTATTTTGTCATAAGAGTCTTTCATTACTCAAATTTTATTTCATACCCAAAATTAGATATTCTCGAAGACTCTGATTGATAGAATTTTTGAAATAAATCATGAATTTTCTAGGATAATATTAAAGATCTCAGCGAAAACTTACAGCAGCTTGCCAAACAAAGGCTAAGAGAAAAAAAAACAGAGGGATGACTGGCATAATATCTACAATCGGATTCAAAAAAGCATAGGCCTCTGGCAATTTGGCGAAGATAAAATGACTCGAATAAAGAGCCGAATTAATACAGATCAAACTAAAGATATTAAGCATAACAGACATTTTGTTCTTGGAGATAATTGCATTTTGATTGAGTTATTGATATGAAGTAAAAATGAAGAAAGTAAGGTATACAAAATTCTTCTTTTTCATTGAATTCACCCAATCAAAACCCCTCCCATTCTCAAATAGAATAGAAGAAATTCGGCTTTCATACAATATCTTAATTGAATTATATGTAATGATCAATAAATTCAATTTTATTCTATATTTTTATTCTAATACTAACTAACTATATACGTATCAAAATCTTAGCAAGATCTCTAAATTCTATATTTGGACCGGAATTGACGATCAACTAATACTAGTATTATTCTTTATTAGTGTCGAATAGAAATTTAAATGGGGCGTGGCCAAGTGGTAAGGCAACGGGTTTTGGTCCCGGTATTCGGAGGTTCGAATCCTTCCGTCCCAGATCATATTTCATTCTAAATCTAAATTTGATTAGAATAAGAATAAGATTCTTGTAAACAACTTTCTGTTTATGTTTAAAGGTCTAATATGGAATAGAATGTGATTCCTATTTCTGATTATTCTCTAAATAAATCTTTTTTTTGACAAACTCGAACTGCATCGAGTTCAAATGACATGTGGAGACACCTAAATGAGATTTCTTTGTAATCCAAGTAAGATAGGCATATAAAGCACAATCCAAGGATTTTTATTAAAAAATCGAGTGGTTTGTTTTTGATTATATGTTTACTTTGCTCCTATTGAGTATTGAAGAAAGTTATTTACTTCGAAAAACCGTTCATCCGATATTGAATTTTCAACGATGCATATGCATTTTGTGCGAAAGAACCTATCTTTCTTAGATCTTATTTTCTATTTTTTTAAATTCATTTTGTGCATCTCTTCATTTCAGGAGTTATTGGTACTATAATTGAATTTAATTAAGGGGATCTCTTTCTTTCTTAAGGCTCGGTTAGGGTAAAATAATAAAAAGTAAAGGGAGTAAGCACTTAATCTATACTTATTCGGCTTTGTACCTATATAAGATAGCCAGCATCCCGAAAAAAGGGGGGTATCCCTCCCTTTTTTTATTTATTATGATTTTTCATTCTTGGGGAGTAGATCGAAGTTAATTAGCAAGGGCAAGTATTAAGTTCAATATCTTTGTCTATCCAAATTTCATTAATAAACAATCAAATTACGCGATCTAGTTTATTTGAACTTTTAGGTATTTCGTGTTTGACTCTAATGAATAATTAGAAATCGATGGAAGGAGCGGGAAAATTGAGATAAACGGATTCATTCATTCTATTCACTTTACTTTCATTCCTTTATTTCTTTTATGACAATCTTATAGACTTATAGAAAGATTACTGAATATCAAGTTAAACAAAATATGAAAATCCGTATATAAAATGAGGAAATGCATAGTCTATATGTATATATTGTTATTGTTCTATTTCATTGAGCGTCGTTTTTCGTTGTGAAACAAGAATTTTGTGATTTCTTAAATTGAAAATGAAAATCTCAATATCTAACAATATCTAACATAGAATATCTATAAGAGTGACAATCGTTCAATCTATCTGATAGATATAGATAGGAACTATTCTTTTAGCTATTTGATAAAATAAGAATCGAAAGAATAAGGACTAAAATCTTCCCTACCATCAGTCTTTTTTATTTATTTCATAAAAATAAACAACAAATTTTATTTATTGATTTGTTGTTTGATACGTTTATTGGCTTTAAATTTGAATTATTGGTGATTCAATTCCAAAAGAAATAGAGAAATTTTTTATGATGATCAAATTTGATTCGTACTCTAAAACTTTATTCAAATAATAATATCAAAGTAGGAAAGTTAATTATAAACTCATTAATTTTCATGATTCTTTATGAATGAAATCTTTTATATTTTAAAGTTTAAAGGTGTGCGCGGTTGGTGAATCTATATTTTTGAGTTATTTGTAGATATTCAAAAATAATTAAGTTATTCATTTTTTTATTTCTATTTTAGAATCTAATAATTGATTTTGACAATTAAAAAAATCTTGCATTTATACTATAACGATAAAATTGGGGTTATGTTGAATTCGTGCTAAAACTTCTTCAGAAATATTTCTATCCATCTATCTAGAAGAAAGGTGATAAATTACTATGTACCGAATGAACCAATGATTATTCACGATTCCATAATTGAATCAATTCCATACCGGTTCCAAATTATAGAAATGTTATGGTAAAACTTCGTTTGAAACGATGTGGTAGAAAGCAACGTGCGGCTTGAAAGACATGATCCGTTGTGGACTTACATCCACCATTTTATATAAGGATGAAGGTGCTCTTGGCTCGACATCATTTATATTTCTTCTGTTTTACTAGAAACCTCGTTGGGTTGTAATGTAAATAGTCCATGATGGAGCTCGGGTCGAAAGTATTGATTCATTTCTCAGGGGCAAAGATCTAGGGTTAATGTCAATCAATAAATTGGAAGAACTTCGTAAGTATATCTTCGATAGAGAAATTGAAAGGGTTTCACGTTTCTAATCTAATAAAAAATTCTTGGAATTGAAAAAACTCTTTTCATACAAAGTGTATTACATGAGAATCAACCTTTTCTATGATTCTTTACTTTTACTATAAATCAATCGCAAAAAGGGTATGTTGCTGCCATTTTGAAAAGATTAAGAATCACCGAAGTTATGTCTAAACCCAATGATTTAAAACAAAGATTAAAGGATCCCAAAACAAGAAAATACCTTTTCCATTGTTTCTATAACTAGACCATAATAAAAATGAAAATCGATTTGAAACGAAACAAACAAAAAGAAAGGGGGTTTAAAGACCGCTCAATAAATGAAATGCGTAAAAATTTTCCTTTGAGCCATTTGAGAGTTATCTAACTTGAGTTATGAGTACAAATGATTTTTTTTCAGGAAGTAAAAATAAAAAAAAAAGAGGGATTTAAACCATAATCTAATTCATCTAACCATTTTATAGACCCATTTGTGATTGTATGTAATTCTATACATAAATAGAACTTAGAATCATTTTTTCGCGAGCCGTACGAGGAGAAAACTTCCTATACGTTTCTAGGGGGGTTATTCATCTACATCTATCCCACTGAGCCGTCTATCGAATCGTTGCAATTGATGTTCGGTCCCGAAGAGAAGGAAGAGATCTTCGGAAAGTTGGTTTTTATGATCCGATAAAGAATCAAATAGATTTAAATGTTACTGCTATTCTATATTTCCTTGAGAGGGGTGCTCAACCTACAGA